GAATTGATAAGGATCCAATAAGTCCAACATTAATTCCTTCAGATGTGTCAATTGGGCAAATACGCCCGTAGTAACTAGGGTGAATATCGCGTACCCGAAAACTCGCCGTTCGACCTGTCAATCCCCCGGGGCCCAAAGAACTCAATTTTCGTCCATGAACTATTTGTGTCAATGGATTAGTTCGATCAAAAACTTGAGATAATGGGTGTAATCCAAAAAAAGATTCATAAGTCGTTGTTAATGGAGTTGAAGTTACCAAATTCTGAGGAGTCGGTATTAATTTATGCCGAATTGCTCCACATATAGTTTCTCGAACCACCTTTTCTAAACGAACCAGAGCCAATCCGAATTGATCTTGTAAGAGATCTGCTACAGAGCGAATACGTTTATTTTTCAAATGATTCATATCATCAAGTGTACCCATTCCAAATTTCATTCCAATCAGATGATCCGTAGCTGCCAATATATCGCGCGGTAACAAAAACGTATTGTTTTGGGGTATATCAAGATTCAGTCGACGGTTCATATTTCGCCGACCAATCCTTCCTAATTCGCATTTTTGCTGAAAGAATTTTTCTTGTAATTCTTTACATAAAGATTCCGAAAATACCGGGTCTCCCCCTACACAAGCAAATTGTCGATAAAACTCCAAAATGGCATTTTCCTTTGACCCCAAAAATTTTTTATCTTTAGCTTTCAAGAAAGACAAGAAAATTTCCGGGTAACAAACATTATACAGAATTTCTTTTAGATTCGAACCCATAACTGATGATAGAACTAGAATAGATATTTTCTGTTTCCTACTCACACGAGCCCATATCCTTGCTTTTATATCAATCTCTAATTTTGATCTTCCTCCCCAATCTGATATTATGGTGCCAGTATAGACCGAAATTCCGTTAGGGTCCAATTCCGACCGGTAATAAATACCAGGGCTTTGCAATATTTGATTGATCACAATTCTGTATATTCCATTTACTATAAAAGCTCCCAGGGAATTCATTAGAGGGATGTTTCCAAGCAAAATTGTTTGTTCTTGCATCTCCCAGCCGGTTTTCCCAATTAATCCTGCGGATACATATAATTCAGAAGAATATGTAAGTGATTTATACACAGCATCCTTTTCTTTTATCACGGGTTCTACCAATTGATATTTTTCCGCAAATAATTGAAATTCAATTTCTTGATCTGTATCTTCAATTTTTGGAAACTTATAAAGCTCTTCCGGTAAGCCCTGATCAATGAACTGAGAAAATCCTTCAAATTGTATCTGATTAAACCCGGGTATTGTAGACATCAGTTCATTTCCCTCTCGTAACATTTAAACCCAATTCCTCTTTTGTTTAAAAATCCCACCTTTGGATCATTCTTTATTAAATAATAAAGATAAAGATCGATCTAGCTCGGATGGAATTTATATTCTGTTTACTAAATCACATAAAATTTTACACATACATTCCATATATATGGAATGTATGAAATACGTATGAAAGGAGGAATAGAGAAAATTTGCTACTCATACTCAAATTGAAATTTGCAACGGATACAAGATTAAAGAGGTGGATAAAACATTCTGTTTAAAAGAATTATGCTGCTTAATTCGATTTCTTTAATTCGATTCCATCTATACCATTCTTATAATTATAATATTACTCCGATTGGATAAAGAGATGACAAGATTTGACCCCTTATACTGAGATAAGAATAATCAGAAACAGTATAGAGTTTTTTTTTTTACTTAATAGGTTTTTATTAAAAAAACCTATTTGCGGAGACAAGATCTATTTTAGTACTATTTCGTAAAATTCTTAATCTTAATATAGGCTTATTTTATATTGTAAAGCAAAGCGTTAAATTTAGATCCGTGCCCCAATATCTTCTATATATCGTATATAAGATACGCTCTGTGTAATTTCTATTATGGTTCCGGGGTTTACATATAGGCATAATTGTTGTTATAATTGAAATTGAGAAAAAGAAAAAAATGAAAATCGAAATAAAAATTTTATTTTATTGAAAAGATACAATAATAATAATAATTATTAGTTACTGTTTAGATTTTATTATGTCAATAGGGAAACATGATTTGAAGTCAGAATCCAAGACTCGTTCATGAATTCCAAAATAGTTAAGGGTTCCTATTTATTATGACTTTTTTGAAAGCCCATATTTTGGGTATGGATAAAAAAAATAAAAGCTTTTTGTTAGTAGGAAGGGAATTAAGGAAATGGGATTCAAAATGCACGTACAATAAAAAAGTTAATTAATCCATCCCTAAAAGGGAATCTTTTCATATATATTTTGTTTTGGCGGCATGGCCGAGCGGTAAGGCGGAGGACTGCAAATCCTTTATTCCCCAGTTCAAATCCGGGTGTCGCCTGATAAAAAACAAGAAATATCCTAATCCCTTAGGGTCTCTTGATACGTACTTGATTCTAAGCATCTAGTGGGCTCTAATCTAAAGCTTTGTATCTCGAATTCAAGGAAATTTGTATTAAATTAGGTAGGAGTGTAAGGGAATCGAGACGTTTTGATAGCCCTTACACTCCTATTGGAGCCACTTCGGTGCGAGGTAATATACTAACTTAATTAGTAGTTAGTAATGGCAGAAAAGCGGGATATAATTTGTATACAAACTAAAAAAAATCTCTTAGTACTTAGGTATTCAATTATGACAAAACCTCTTTTCTAAAAATCATGTAGGAATTTTTTATATGTACGTGAATTTTTGGGGTTGGTTCATTAAATTAAGAAATAGTTCTCCAAAATTTTTGACTCTGTACCCTTGATTTCACTATTATTAGTAAACAATAATGGAATAATTCCTTCATATTCATAGAAATAGGGGACAAAATTCACATGGATATTGTAAGTCTCGCTTGGGCTGCTTTAATGGTAGTCTTTACATTTTCTCTTTCACTTGTAGTATGGGGAAGAAGTGGACTCTAGAAATACGACTTAACTTAGCTAATTTTAACTAATTAAGTTTTTAGTTAGGGAATAAAACCTTATCAATTGTTTTTTAGATCACTCCATAAAGTCTTTTTAAAGATACTAATGTTAATCAAACAGATATTTGTAAAATGCCCATGTTTCTTTCTTTGATTCTTTCGGCGGATACTAGTATTTTTTTGAAATATTAAGAATTTGAACTGTAAAATAAAAGTAAGAGTTGCCTTTCGATTATTTTAGATTGATCCGAATCACTATCAATACAAATCGATCAAATAGATGTAGCAAAACAATAGAATTAGGATCAATATGTACATAACATATATAGGATACATATTTTAGATTAGTCAATATTAAAAATTTTAAGTCTTTTTATACACGACAAAAAAAAAAAAAAAAGAAAAATCTAATACTAATATAATAACTAAAAAATCGTATGGTAGAAAGAAAATTTTCTTTCTTTCTACCATACTACTACTAAATCGAATCAAATACTGATGATTCTAGCCTGCGATAAAGAACGAAGAAGTCAATTTTCAGTCAAACTAATCATTTTGGCTGACCGTTTTTACATAAATGATAAGTAGAAAAGCAGTAGGAACTAGAATGAAGAGCGCAGTAGCAATAAATGCAAGAATATTGACTTCCATAATTTCATCGTTTTTTTAGTTCGAAATAACTCGGGATTTAATCCCCTAGAGATGATCAAAATGTCACCTGTAAATTCATATGGAATGTATTCCATTTTGATGATATTGAATAGGATTAATATCATGAATAACAATATATGAACTATCATATAAACTCGCCGTCGCAAATTGAATAGTATAATCTTTTCTGAAAAAAAAATATATTATAGAATTCGTGATCGAATCAAGATATCATTCTTTTTTAATATTTTCTTTGTACAATCAATCATCTAACGAAGTCTGACCACGTTTCTTTTTCTTTTAGACTTCCATCGGTTAAAAAAAAAATATATATGAAAAACAGACTACAAGGGGTTAAGTTCTAAAATACCTTTCTTTTTTTTGTCATTTTTTTTTTTAGTGTTTGCTCTTTTTTTGGTAGAACTTAAATTCTAGTCTAAATTGAATTTTTTTCTTATTCTTATTACATTACACGGGGTCTAAAAAGAAACATGAGATACTTGTTTGATCTTTGGTTATTGGATCCGTCGGGACTGACGGGGCTCGAACCCGCAGCTTCCGCCTTGACAGGGCGGTGCTCTAACCAATTGAACTACAATCCCAAGGAACTAAGGTATACAATATCCTTTAACTTATAATATAGATATAGAAGGGAGTTATTAGTGATATACGGATCTCTGTATGAATATGTACTTGAGTGAGAACAACACGAATTACGAGTCAATTTTCTTTAGTTTAAATTATCCCATAGGATGAATCTAGATCTAGATCATTATTTTAATTTCCCATAACAAATGAAAAACAGAAAAATCGACTCTTTTATTCTGCATGTCGGCCGTTTCGGGAGGACAAATATCTTCATCTCAATAGTGGATGAGAGAGCTTTTGGGCCGAGCTGGATTTGAACCAGCGTAGACATATTGCCAACGAATTTACAGTCCGTCCCCATTAACCGCTCGGGCATCGACCCAGGAAGAATCTATTCAATTATAGGTTTATTGATTAGTAGGCTTATTGATAATCCACGATCAACTTCCTTTTGTAGTACCTTACCCCCAGGGGAAGTCGAATCCCCGCTGCCTCCTTGAAAGAGAGATGTCCTGAACCGCTAGACGATGGGGGCATACGTACCCAACTGCCATCATACTATGTTCATAGTATGAACAGTTTTTTGAAATTGTCAATATAATCGAATCTAATATATATTAAAATTTAAATAACAATAATTAGATTCTTAGATTCAAGGGGTCTTTCCGTCTTACATGATTACATCCAATTTTTTTTTTCATTTCGTTTTTTTTAATAATTCATTCAAACCATTCGATATTAAATCTATAAACTAGAAAACTATAAAAAAATCCGTTCGAATTTTTTTATTCTTAATATAATTTTTTTATT